CCAAGATCCCAACACCACAATTCCATTTTTGTCTAAATTGCGAAGTAAATGGGCTTCCAAATGTGGTATTTTGTTAGTGATCCTTTCAGGGCCTTCGCTTGTCCCATAAATCGGAATCTCATATTTCCGTATGTGAAAAGAAGTATAAATATCTTCATATACCAAACGCTCACTAATGAGTACTGCATCTTCAGAATTGTAACCTTCCCATGGCATATAAGCTACTAATACGTTTTTCCCCAAAGCAAGTTCGCCATCAACCGTAGCAGCACCATCTGCTAAAATTTGTCCCTTTTTAATGCATTTACCCCGCCGAACCTGGGGTTTTTGATGCATCCAAGTATTTTTATTGGAACGTTGATACATAACTAATGGAATCCTTAGAGTACCTCCATTCCCTGAGAAAAGGATCTTGTCAGTATCTATATAAATGATCTTTCCCCCACGTTTGGCTATAGCAAGAGCCCCTGAATCTAGAGCTGCTTGTCGTTCCAACCCAGTTCCAACAATGCATTTCTCGGACCGAGAAAGCGGAACTGCCTGACGTTGCATATTAGAACTCATTAAAGCCCTATTCGCATCACTATGTTCAATAAAAGGAATGAGGGAGGCTCCAATAGAAAAATATTGGAAGGGAAAAATACTTCGAAGATGAACCTGTTCCCATGCAATAGTCAGGAATTCTTGACAGTATCGAGCTGGAACAACCTGTTCTTCCGGACTATCCTGATTCAACGCCAAAGTCTTTTCTGCCGCTAATATATAGTATTCCTCTGTACCTGGTGATAAATAAAGCAGTCGTAACCCTGTTGATCTCTCCGAAATTGCATAAAACGGGCTTTCTAGAGATCCCCAATGATCCATCCTCGCATGAATTGCTAAGGATCCAATAAGTCCAACATTGACTCCCTCAGATGTATCAATTGGGCAAATACGACCATAGTGACTAGGATGGATATCTCGTATCGGAAAACCAGCAGTTTGCCCTGTTAATCCTCCAGGACCTAAATAACTTAATTTTCTCCCATGAACTATTTGTGTCAATGGATTAGTTTGATCTAAAACTTGAGATAAGGGGTGTAAACCAAAAAAAGATTCATAAATGATTGTTAATGGTAATGTACCTGAAGGTACCAAATTCTGAGGAGTCGGTATCCGTTTACGTTCAATTGCTTTACGTATAGTTTCTTGAACCACATTTTCTAAATGAACCAGAGACAATCCGAATTGCTCTTGTAAAAGATCCGCTACAGAACGAATGCGCTTATTTTTCAAATGATTCATATCGTCAAGTGTACCCATTCCAAATTTCAGTCCAATCAAATAATCAGCGGCGGCCAATATGTCTCGTGGTAACAAAAATGTATTGTTCTGGGGTATATCAAGGTTCAGTTTTCGGTTCATATTTCGTCGACCAATCCTTCCTAATTCACATCTTTGTTGAAAGAAGTTATTTTGTAATTCCTCACATAAGGATTCAGAAAATATCGGATCCCCGCCTACGCAAGCAAATTGTTGATAAAACTCCAAAATGGCATTTTCTTTTGATCCAATTTTTTTTCTCTCCTGATCATTCAGAAAAGACAAAAAAATTTCAGGATAATAAACATTGTCTAGAATTTCTCTTAGATTCGAACCCATAGCTGATGATAGAACTAGAATAGAGATTTTTTGTTTCCTACTCACGCGAGCCCATATCTTTGCCTGTCCATCAATTTCTAATTCTGATCTTCCTCCCCAATCTGATATTATGGTGCCGATATAGACCGAAATTCCGTTAGGGTCCAATTCTGACCGGTAATAAATACCGGGGCTTTGCAGTATTTGATTGATCACAATTCTATATATTCCATTTACTATAGAAGTTCCTAGGGAATTCATTAGAGGAATGCTTCCAATGAAAATAGTTTGTTCTTTCATCTCCCTCCTGGTTTTCCAAATTAATCCCGCGGATACAAAGAATGGAGAAGAATATGTGAGTGATTCATACACAGCATTTCTTTCCGTTATCAACGGTTCTAGCAATTGATATCTTTTCATAAATAAATGAAATTCGATTTCATGATCTGTATCTTCAATTTTTGGAAACTTATAAAGTTCTTCTGTCAAACCCTGATCAATGAACCTACAAAATCCTTCAAATTGGATCTGATTAAATCCAGGTATTGTAGACATTTCCTCATTTGCATCCCCGAGCATTTTGAATTTCCCATTTATCAAAAAATCCCATTATATTATTAAGTACATTCTTCATCGAATTAGATCGACGATCTAGCACTGATGGAATTTCTATTCTGTTTACTGAATCACATGAAATTTGACTCAACTCTATATTTGGAATGAAATGTATGAACGGAGGAATAAAGAGAATTTTCTACTTAAATTGGAAGTTGCAACAGATCCAAATGGAAAGGAATTGATAAAACAAGCCTACAAACAGAATTCTGTCACTTAGACTTATTAAGGCCATAGGGTTTTGTATAGAATAGCAAAACAAAAAAAATGATTCAAATTATACCATTATTATGATATTACATATTCGATTCGAATTTGATAAAAATAAAAAGATTCGTGGGAAATAAAGACAAAGACAAAAAAACCAGATAGAATCCATTTTTTTAGCACTTAACCGACTTTATGTTGGGATTTCGTTGTTCAGATTCGCAGAGAAGAGAGATATTTGTACCTTACTGATTTTTGAGTAGAATACGATTTGAAGTGTATAAGAAGGGTTGCATTTATTAAACACGTATGCAGATCGCTATAATATCCGACTTCTCTTTTATTGCCGGTTCTATTCGGGACAGCCCGGGTCGTGCTCTATCAAAAGAGAATTTCTATTCAATACAAAAATGAAGTAGGATAATTTTAGGATAATTCCCTATCGACAACATATCTAAATAATAGATATCTGTGTAACAATTTATGTTCTGGGGTTTACATATACTCATATGTTTTGTTATAATTGCAATTGAGAAGGATTTTTTGATTGAAAAAATCAATACTGATTAGTTCTGTCTCAATTTGTATTTTCTTATGTCATTAGGAAAACACAATTTGAGATTCAAATCCGAGAATCATTCATGAATTCGAAGTAAGCAGTCAATAGTTAATGGTTCCAATTTGTCGGCTGAAAATACCCATTTGATTTCTCAATAGAAAAGCGAGAGAATGTTTTTAGCATTGTGTAGTTTCAAATACTATACAATCAATCGAAGGGATGGATCAAATGCAATCAAAAGGGGGTGTTTCTTTTAGGACAAGGATTAAGGAAAACAGGAGTGCAAGTACAATAAAAATTCAGTAATCCGGGAAAATTTGCATCTATTTTGTATCATTTTGGCGGCATGGCCGAGTGGTAAGGCGGGGGACTGCAAATCCTTTTTCCCCAGTTCAAATCTGGGTGTCGCCTGATCAACAAAAAACTCGAAATCTCTTCTGTTTTGCTGATATAACTCGCAGAATTCTTCCCCGGTAGAAGCCGAGGAAACCGACTGTTGATACTTTGTTTGATTCTAAACATGTGGTCTGAGGGTTTTCTAAAAGAAAAGATTGTGAATCCTCGTTCGCATCTAGGATTCAAGGAAATATTCTAATCTACTGGTAGAGGGGTTATCAAGACTTCACGATTCCCTTCTATTACTAAGGGAGTGTCTAATGACTGTATCTTGAATCAAATTGTAGAGCCTGATAGGAAATTCAATTACGAGTTTTGGAAAGGGGTGGAAGTTGCTTTATATACGACGGACTCGCGCGAATCTCTGAGTGCTCAGGTATCCATATTAGATTGGATGGATAATTGACTTTTCTAGAAAAAGGGTCAAAAAGAAAGAATTTCTTTTCGGCAACCCCTAGTCAAGCCCCCTCTTTCAGAGCGATAATCGGGAAGAGGGGGGTACGGATTGGGAAATAGAGGTCTGTAATAGATAGTGATTTCTCCCCTTCTGTTTTTACTTACGAAGGTCACCAAAACAAAAAAAGAATAGGGCTTATTATTCTTATTCCTACATGTTCCCATTCCTTTAGGATGTTACTACGTATTTTGCTTGTGTTTAATCTTTCCCGATTCGAAATCATAATCGATTTATTGGATTCTCAATAGTGTTAGGTCAGAATCCCTTTTTGACTCTGCGCCATTGATTCCACTATTATTTGTGAAGAATAATGGAATAATTCCTTCGTATTTATAGAGATAGGGGACATAATTCACATGGATATAGTAAGTCTCGCTTGGGCTGCTTTAATGGTAGTCTTTACATTTTCCCTTTCACTCGTAGTGTGGGGAAGAAGTGGGCTCTAGAAGTACTACTAATTGAGTTGAGGAATCAAACCGTATCAATTGTTTTATAGATCGTTCTGCAACGCATTTTGAACTATTCAAAAGAATCTGCATTTCGAATCCCATTGGACTCCAATGGAGTAATCTAGGATATGAATCATACTCTTTCAATCAAAGAGATATTTCAGCGATTCCCGTGTTTGTATTTCGAAAAGAAAGGGATTCAGATGATTGGAAATTAATTCCAACCTAAAATTCTTCCGAAATTTTCTATTTCAATCAATGGAATGGGCTCTTACTATGTTTATAGATGGATACTGAGGAAGACCGGACCTTTTTTTTTGATTTCTTTCCCTCTTTACTCTTCAAAGAAGAAGTCGTTTTGTTAAGTGTATACGCACTTTCTATGAGAAATGATAGAGAGATAGTGGTTGTCTAACGAAAGACTATGTAATAATAAGATCTTGCCTCGGGCGAGTCACATATTGGACATTTACCGCCTGGTTTCTAATTTTAGAAAGGCGATTTATGCTTTATCGACTTATTTCATATCCTGGTTCGGGCGTTAAATAAAAACCGGTGGGGTTTCCTCTTCCTTATTAGTAAGGGGAAAGGAATTAGAATCCTAAGAGAAGAATTATTTCCGATTCATCGGAACAAATAGATGTAGCAAATTGGGTGTTATGTCAATTCCATACAATATATGGAATTAATATACACA